TTTATAATTTATAAAAAGAATATGAAATAATTCTAATAGATTTAAAACGAAAACTTATTCTTAGGTAAATTGATTGCGAAATGCTTCTGTAGAGTGTCCAATATCTGTTTTACATCTTCTGTACGAAAATATTCAATTCTCATAAGATCTTCTTGACTGTTGCTCAAAAGGTCCAATAATGTATGTATATTGGACCTTTTGAGACAATTATAGGTCCTGGGGGGTAGTTCTAATTGGTCAATAAAAATACATTTCAATGGAATTCCTTTTTTGTTTTTCTTTAGATTAGTTAATCTATTTTGAAAGGTAAAAAGGGGTAGAGTAAACCTGTTTTTATTTTCCTCGAAATGAATGTCCCCTTCCTCCGCATGTAGAAAAGGAATAAATAAATCAATCAAATTACGAGAAGCTTCATAAAGTGCTTCCTTAGGAGTTAAACTTCCATTCGTCCATATTTCTAGAAAAAGTATTTCTTGTTTTTCATTTCCATTCCCATAAGAATGAATACTATGATTCGCATTTCGAACAGGCATGGATACAGCATCTATAGGATAACTTCCGTCTTGAGAGTTATTTGTGGGGTTAATACGGTATCCGCGATCTCTCTTGATTTGTAATTCAATACGCAAATCAATTGGTTCTGTCAGGTTAGCTATATGCTGTGTTGTGTCAACTATTTCCACGGAAGGTGGTGAGATGATATCTTGAGCGGTTACGTATCTAGGACCTCTGACACAAATGGATGCGTCTCTAACTCCATACAGATTACTTCTCAATACAATTTCTTTCAAATTTATGAAAATTTCATGTACCGATTCCTCAATACCTACTATCGTAGAATATTCATGCGGCACCTTCTCAGATTTTGCACGTGTGATACATGTTCCTTCTATTTCTCCAAGTAAAGCCCTTCGCATGGCAATACCTATGGTATCGGCTTGACCTTTCATGAGCGGGGACAGAATGAAACGACCATAATAAAGACGCTTACTGTCTACTCTTGATTCAACACATTTCCACTGTAGTGTTCGAGTGGATGCTGCTATTTCCTCTCGAACCATACTAATATTATTATTTGATCAGATCATTGAATCATTTATTTCTCTTGAAATCCGTTTAATTCTTATTTTTACACACGTCTTTTTTTAGGGGGTCGACATCCATTATGTGGCATAGGTGTTACATCACGTACGAAACTTAATAGTATACCACTTCTACGAATGGCCCGTAATGCTGCGTCTCTTCCGAGACCTGGACCTTTTATCATAACTTCTGCTCGTTGCATACCCTGATCAACTACAGTACGAATAGCATTTGCGGCGGCGGCTTGAGCAGCATAAGGTGTCCGTCTTCGTGTGCCTTTGAATCCAGAAGTACCGGCGGAGGCCCAAGAAACCACCCGACCTCGTACATCTGTAACAGTTACAATGGTATTGTTGAAACTCGCTTGAACATGAATAACCCCTTTTGGTATTCTACGTCCATTCTTACGTGAACCAATACGTCCATTCCTACGCGAACCAACTCTTGGTATAGGTTTTGCCATATTTTATTATCTCATAAATATGAATCCGAAATATATAGAAAGATACGGAGATATCCATTTCATGTTAAAGCAGATCCTTTATTTTTACATGGCCCTTCCTTGAGAAACTTTAGAAAGATTATCCTTGTCTCTGTTTATGTTTCGGATTGGAACAAATCACTATAATTCGTCCGCGCCTACGGATCAGTCGACATTTTTCACAAATTTTACGAACAGAAGCCCTTATTTTCATATTTCTCACTCCTTACCTTAATTTGGAATCTATTCCTTGGAAGAAAATAAGCCTCTTGTATTTTTTAGCTTCGAATTGGATCCCCCATGAAAGGAATGTTTTCAAAAATTATCTAATCGCTCGAATCTTTGTTGCGAAGTCTGTAAATTATACGTCCCCTGGTTGAATCATACCGGCTTATTTCGATTTTGACTCTATCTCCCGGCAGTATCCGTATTAAAGTGCGTCGGATCCTCCCTGAAATATAACCTAGAATTAGATCTTCATTATCTAAACGGACCCGGGAACATACCGTTGGGAAGTGATTCAGTAATTAAACCTTCATGAATCAATTTTTGTTCTTTCATTCCAGGTAACCCCCCTTGAAGTATCAACTAATGGAGGAAGAGTTATATAACTCACTTTTCCCCTCTATTTCACAAATAGAAAGTTAGAGATAAAATTAGGATACCGGAGGAGGATCACCATATATAACACAAAATTTCTCCTCCAATTTTTTCTAGTCTAGCTTCTCGATCTGTCATTATGCCTCGAGAAGTAGAAAGAATTACAATTCCCATTCCACCTAAAATCTTAGGAATTTTTTGATAGTTGGAATAGATTCGTAGACCAGGTCGACTGATACGTTTTAAAATAGTTCTATATATTCCTTTCCTAGTCCTTCTATGGCGCAAGGTTGAAACCAAGAAATATTTGTTACTTTCCTGATGTTTCCGAACGTTTTCAATAAAACCTTCTCGTAGGAGTATTTTAACAATGTTTTCGGTGATATTAGTGGATGCTATTCGAACCGTTCCATTTTTACTCATGTCAGCATTTCTTATAGAAGTTATTATATCAGCAATAGCGTCTCTGCCCATGACGAATTATTGGTGCTTCCTAATTTTGATATAATCAACATGTTTTTTTTTTTACTTGAATTATTCAATTATTAATTAATAAATTAGTTACTAAAAGTATATGCGTGAGACACAATCTACTAATTTGATCCGTTTCAGATATCCTACTATAACTATATCATAGTTTCATCCACTAGTATTTATAATACCTCGGGAGCTAATGAAACTATTTTAGTAAAATTCAACTGTCTCAATTCCCGAGCAATCGCCCCAAAAATTCGAGTTCCTTTTGGATTTCCTTCTTGATCAATGACAACCGCTGCATTGTCATCATATCGTATTATCATACCGTTGTCACGTTTGAGTTCTTTACATGTACGTACAATTACAGCTCTAATTACTTCTGATCTTTCTAGAGGCATATTGGGCACTGCTTCTTTGATTACAGCAACAATAACGTCACCAATATGAGCATATCGGTGATTACCAGCCCCTATGATTCGAATACACATCAATTCTCGAGCTCCGCTGTTATCTGCTACATTCAAAAGGGTTTGAGGTTGAATCATATCATTTTTATTTGAATCCGTTATTTCAATGCAAAGAATGAGGAAAAAAAGAAATAGTGTTTGTCTATAAATAAATAAACCCGTGGTTGTTTTTTCATCCTCAATACCCCTTTTGTTTATGTTTAGTTCTACATCCTTATCCTGAAATAACAAATTGAGTTCGTATAGGCATTTTGCACGCAGCTATTGAAATAGCTGTTCTGGCTACAGTTTCGGATACTCCACCCATTTCATAAAGTATTCGACCTGGTTTAACAACGGATACCCAATATTCGGGGGATCCCTTCCCCGAACCCATACGTGTTTCTGTAGGTCTTACTGTAACAGGTTTGTCGGGAAATATACGTACCCATATTTTTCCACCGCGACGCGCATATCGTGTCATTGCTCTTCGCCCTGCTTCTATTTGTCTAGCCGTGATCCAAGCGGGTTCAAGTGCCTGAAGAGCGTATCTGCCGAAACTAATCTGATTGCCCCGACAAGATATTCCCTTCATTCTTCCTCTATGTTGCTTACGAAATCTGGTTCTTTTGGGGTTATAGTTGATGGTTTTTCTTAATCAATCCCACCTCTACTACAGAACCGGACATGAGAGTTTCTTCTCATCCAGCTCCTCGCGAATGAAAGAATTCAATAATATTACAGATACACATGTATTTATTAATAACTGATACACTAAACTAAGTAATGGGATTTATTGATATTTCATTTATTACATAGGAAGCTGTATATACGACTAGATGTGTATATTGATAGATATACATAATGCTTCTTTATGTATATTATAACGAATCCTTATTTTTTTTTTATTTATTTTTTATTGGAATATTGTCTTGATTCGATAAGAGTAAAAAAAAAATAAGGGTTTCGCGGGCGGATATTGACTCTTTCCTGTTCCATTCGTAGGATCAATCCATGATCTCTCAGAGTAAATCAATTTGTTCTTGGTTCGTTCCGCCATCCCACCCGATGAATCATTAGGATTCGTTTTTATTTTAATAGAATCTTATATAATCACAGGTTTCGTCGTTCCTATAGCTTCTCCATTAATGGTTAGGCCTGAACTCTGCAATGGAGCTCCCAACAAAATTCGTTCCCGAGCCAATCTCCTCAGTTTCTATTAACCCGGGGCTCTTTATTATTTATTATTATTTATATCAATATTAATGCTTTATCACACTGCCTTTTATGAGGTGACCATACATATTGGAATCATCTATCATTGATCTTTTTGTTCTCTCTTTCTATCACCTTTCCATTTATCCGCATCCTTTTTTTTTTTATTTTTCCTTCAGAATCTATAATCAGATTTTTTTTATGGAAAATCTCAGTTGTTACAACTATATGATTGATTCAGTCATATAGTGACTGTTTCTTGGGATCTCGACAATACGAAGCAATAAGTTGGTTATTAGTTTTTAGTTTATTTTTTTGTTTATTTTATTATAGTTATATTATAGTTATTAAGTTCATAGTGGGGATTTTTTGAAGCCCAACTCTAAACTCTAAAGAAAAAACTAACGAGTCACACACTAAGCATAGCAATTATATTAAAAAAAGATTAATCGATTTTTTATTCAACCTTATAGAATTAGAATTGTTTATTTTTATTTGATTTAACGGAAAAACAGAAACGGTTTCTAATTTTTTGTTAAATCACTGGACGGAACGGCAAGATAAATAAAGGGTCCATTTATTATTCTTCATCCACAAATATCCAAATTTTTAGGCCTAATACTCCATGGATAGTTCGAATTGTATAGGAACAATGATCAATTTTAGCGCGAATTGTTTGTAGAGGAACCCTACCTTCT